TTCTATATTTTATTTCTTTTTTTATGATTTAGGGTAATAGCTAAGATATAGTTTATGGAATTATTATACATGTAACGTTTATCTTATGTGAGCCCGCTTAGCTCAGAGGTTAGAGCATCGCATTTGTAATGCGATGGTCATCGGTTCGACTCCGATAGCCGGCTTTTCTCTGAAATAAAAGACTAAATACACTTTTCCTTTTTCAATTTTGCAAAAGGTCGACGATTTTTTATGGCATAGAAACTTCCAACTACAAAAAAAGGTCAATGAAAAAGTTCAATCTCGGCAGAACAGCTCAACTCAGAAAAGGATCTTTTTTCTTATTTTTTGATACCGAATTACTTAATCAAAATATTACTTAATTACTTAACTCTATTTTGATTATATATTATAAACAAAACGGATATTATAATTTTTATAAATTTTATTTACAAATTCGTAATGTAATGAAATTCTTTTTTTATTTAATTATATATACTAAATACAATTCAAATAATTTTTTAAAATTAATTAATTTAATATATATATAAATACTAAACTAATATATATATAAATACTAAACTAAATAAAATATTAAAATGAAATTAAAAAAAAAATTTACATTAATACAAAAACAAGTAGGAACTTCGGATACATACATCTTTCATTTCACTATTCCTTCTCGCTTCATTTATCGTTTAGTTCAGTTTTAATTTTTTTTATTTAAATGAAATATCAATCAATAAGGAGTCTTTATGTCGCGTTACCGAGGGCCTCGTTTCAAAAAAATACGACGTCTGGGGGTTTTACCAGGACTAACTAATAAAAAGCCTAGAGATCTTAAAAACCCATCACGTTCCGGGAAAAAATCTCAATATCGTATTCGTCTAGAAGAAAAACAAAAATTACGTTTTCATTATGGTATTACAGAACGACAATTACTTAAATACTTTCGGATCGCTAGAAAAGCAAAAGGGTCAACAGGTCAGGTTTTACTCCAATTACTTGAAATGCGTTTAGACAACATCCTTTTTCGGTTGGGTATGGCTCCGACTATTCCTGGAGCCCGCCAATTAGTTAATCATAGACATGTTTTAGTTAATGGTCGTATAGTAGATATACCAAGTTATCGTTGCAAACCCAACGATATTCTTATGGCGAGGGATAAGCAAAAATCAAAAGCTCTCGTTCAAAATTATCTGGATTCATCCCACAGCGAGGAATTGCCAAAACATTTGACTCTTCACCCATTCCCATATAAAGGAGTAGTCAATCAAATAATAGATAATAAGTGGGTCGGTTTGAAAATAAATGAATTGCTAGTCGTAGAATATTATTCCCGTCAAACTTAAGCCTATCTTAAAGAAAAGGTTTCGTAAAAATTATTTCCCTTTCGTTAAACTAAATTTAAATTGATTAAGGTAAGGTGTTTGATCCGGATTTTTACCATTCATGTATCATAGATCGACGGAGAGGTTTTTATTTCTTGTCGACCTTATTCCATTATTTTACGTATCGCAGCAATAAAATTGGAATGAATATAGAAAATATATATATAAAGATAGAAAGAAGGATCTACCTCTTGGTTGATTTGTTACGGTCAGCGATGTTGCTGAGTTGGGCGAAGGTGCGGAAAGAGAGGGATTCGAACCCTCGGTAAACAAAAGTCTACATAGCAGTTCCAATGCTACGCCTTGAACCACTCGGCCACCTCTCCTACACAACAATTATGACTCAGGAACCGAATGAATAGCGAGTTATTCATTTTTTTGTTTGGCTAGGTAGGGTACAACCAACCAATTCGAATTAAAAAAATATCCAAATTTTGATAAAGATCGTTACTTCAATCCAAGGCTCGAGGATTCAAAAACCGTTTTTTCTTGTGAACGGATAAAGTAAAAAGATCTATTTTTTATATTCTATTTGCGAACATGATGTTCCCACCCTTTTATGATCTGATATTTATACAATACAGGATTAAATCAATGAATTGGAAGAAATCAACGGATTGGTGGGTTTATGTTTTTTAGATTATGATTAATGGATACCTTTCCATCATGATTCCATAAAAATTAGAAAATTCGTTTCTTTTAAATTAAAGTTTTCGCCAAAAAAATAGATTATTTCATAGATCTCTTACAAATTCATGACTTATCCTGGGGCTATTTGATTGTATAGTGTCTACTCATTATGCACATAACACAAACAAAATATACGGTTATTCTATTTCCATCATAGAGTAATTATTCGATTCTTTTTCCCTCCTTCGTTGGATCATAATTCAATCAAAGTCTTTCGCCCGAATCTATAGGAAAAATTCCCGGATTCTTCAGTTTCGATGAAATAGGAATAGTTCGCCCATTGGTATACTACTTCCAATATTTATTATTGATTCCTGCAAAAAGGAGCAATTTGAGTCTTTGAATATGAGTCGTAGAGGGTTCCTATTTTTACATTTTTTTTATGAATCTTTTTTATTTTATGCTATTTCGTATTGTAAATTCCTTTCTTTGAGTGGGAATCAAAAGAATTTTAGAATGGATTGGTACCTATGCCTAGATCACGTATAAATGGAAATTTTATTGATAAGACCTTTTCCGTTGTGGCCAATATTTTATTACGAATAATTCCAACAACTTCAGGCGAAAAGGAGGCATTTACCTATTACAGAGATGGTGTGATTTGATTCTTTTTTTTACCCCAGTCTTCTTATGAGAAAGACAACAATTTGGGATAGAAAGAAAAAATATTCTTATTTTGATAGATTATTGAAAAAAATCTACGCTTGTTGAAGGTGAAGTTTAGAAATAAAACAATTCCTTCTATCGTGTATCCCCGATTAATGCAGCCTCATCTGCTTCCATTATCCATTTTAGTATTGAGCGAAAGGTTATACCTATCGGTTCTGTATTACAGGTCAATCCCACTTTACTAGTCCTAATAGGCAGCATAGGGGAAAAGCACTACACCTAGAAATCAACAAGACAAAAGCTTTGTTAAAAATTACTTACCCCCCTTCCTTATCTGGATTGGGACTTAAAAGAATGGTTGGGCCAACAAATATCCATCTCGTTCGTACCTTGGATACCCATATAACCATCAAAGACTGTTGAAGTGACTAATTCCTGGAAATTAGGGGGCGTTGAGGACAAATAAATAGTTGGAGTTACCATTTCTATCTAGTACCAACACGTTTGATGTTAACAAAAGCTCCCGCGCAGGAAGGTTGGCTAGAAATTTCGTGCAAAAACACTAGCCCCGCTCAATTCATAATGAGAAGAATCGATACATGGAATCAAAAACGATTGAAATATTATCATTATGCATATAAGGGAGGAGCCGTATGAGATGAAAATCTCATGTACGGTTCTGGAACGGAGATTCCTTTAATAGAATGACGACCGTAACGGATGTCGGCTCAATCCGAAGGAAATTATGCGGAAGCTTTACAGAATTATTATGAAGCTATGCGACTAGAAATTGATCCCTATGATCGAAGTTATATACTCTATAACATAGGCCTTATTCACACAAGTAATGGGGACCATACGAAAGCTTTAGAATATTATTTTAGGGCACTAGAACGAAACCCATTCTTACCACAAGCGTTTAATAATATGGCCGTGATCTGTCATTACGTGCGACTATCTCCACTATAGAAAGATAAAAGGAAAGAAAGACCAAAAAAATCTTCTAGTAAAAAAGAAAAAAAGGCTCTCTACATATGCATCGTCAAAAAACAACGATTTTTATGAGCTGTAGCAAGGAACGAAACTTCATATGAGTTGAAAATATGAAGCAATAAGATATGCCTAGATACTTTATTCTATGGATAAAAATTTGAATTGATAGCGAAAAAGCACCGTAAAGATCAATTAACAAGGTTTGGGCCAATACATTAAGAACTGCTTCCTTATGCCATACATAATAGAAGATAGATAAAAGTTAGTAATCTGCTTATGTAATAGAGGCGATCCACTAAGGTATTGAGCAGCGGTGTAGGATCAGATCCCAAAGATAGTAAGCTTTTCTTTCTTATGCAGGAAAGAAAGCCTTTTTCAAGGATTCTATATAAATTTGGATATGAAACCGAGATAGTTACCTTACAGAAAATGTTAATGAAAAGAGGAAAGGCCCATCCTTTATTCGTCTGAAGGTGGGATAAAAGATAAAACAAAAACTAATTCGAAATTAAAGTTTGAAACTCATACAATTAACTTCTTTTGGTTAACCCGAAACCGAAACGCCAGATCGATCTATGAGAAATCGCATTCCATTCGATAAGCAAAACGGATACCAAAAGAATTGACTGTTGAGCCGTATGAATTAGGAAACTCTCAAGTACGGTTCTAAGGGAAGGAATCCTCTATTCCGACCGGGGAGAGCAGGCCATTCGACAGGGAGATTCTGAAATTGCGGAAGCTTGGTTCGATCAAGCTGCTGAATATTGGAAACAAGCTATAGCGCTTACTCCTGGTAATTATATTGAAGCACATAATTGGTTGAAGATCACGAGGCGTTTCGAATAAAAAAATTCGAATTTTTGATATTCTATTTGTTATAATTAATGTTCTACCTATACCTATGAGGCAAATAAAATAAGATCATTCCTACGGGAAGAACCAATCAAAGAATTTCATTATATCCCTTCTCAGATCGTTCTATTTTGTCGGGTATTTCGTATGTTTAAAGAAAAACAGATAGAGAACAGAATCTATTTCTTTCTTTTCAATTATGAACAAGTAATACCCCCTTTTTTGCCTTTAAATTTAAATACAATACTAAAAAAAAGAAAGAATTAATACTTTAACTTGAAACCTTGAATTTTGAGTTTTTTATATTTATTTAATTTTGAATTATAAAAAAATACCTTTAAATTCAAATAACTAAGGAAAGAATACTGGTATGTGTCATTAGTAATCACTAATGACTGCTCGCGTAATCGCGTGATTTGGAATAAAGTAATATGAATTACTAGAATTTCTGTAAAACATTAAGTAGTTTTGTCTAAGGCCTTTTAG